CCCCAATTTGGATTCAAAAAAAAAGTCAAACAGTCTTCTTCGCAATCTACATACTATGACTAGGAATGCGGTACAAGGAATTCCCGACATCTCGTAGAAAACGAGTATAAAAAAGCAAAAGGCTTTTCATAATGTCATTTTTTATCATAGATAGCCGTCAAAAAGAATTTTGTTCTTTTTAAGTTATGAGCTCAATTCAATGTCGATAAATCCGCGAGTCTAGAAATTCATTTCTGACAATTGAACCTTCTCGAACTGTTTCTTTTTAAGAACCAAAAAGATTTGTGCCAAAATAACAGATGCCAAGAAGAACAAAAGGCCTTGGACACGTAAGGGATCTTGAAGTACTATTTCTGCATCTCCCTGACCAAATCCGCCCACATTAGGATTACTCGTCAACGGTTGATCCAATTTGATAGATTTGCCTTCTGAAACAAGAAGTTCTGGCCCTGGAGGGATAATATCAACCACTTGACGTCCATCCGATGCATCCGCTATGGTTATTTCGTAACCCCCTTTTTCTTTTCGTATTATTTTACCTACTATACCTGCTGATGTAGCATTATAAACTGTATTGTTACTTTTGCTCCCGTCGGGATAAATCTGACCCCTTCCCCTGTTTCCGCCTACGTATATAGGATATTTTAAGAAGTGAACCTCTTTCTTAGTAGCGGGGTCCGGGGAAAGGATAGGAAAGGTGATTTCACTATATTTCTGACCAGGAACGGGACCTATCACAAGAATATTTTTTTTATTGGGGCGATAGCTCTGAAAAGAAAGATTGCCTATCTTTTCTTTCATCTCGGGGGAAATCCGATCGGCAGGAGCTAATTCAAAACCCTCCGGTAAAATAAGAACAGCCCCTACATTCAAAGCACCCTTTTTACCATTAGCAAGAACTTGTTTTACTTGCATATCATAAGGGATTCGAACAACTGCTTCAAATACAGTATCTGGAAGTACCGTTTGTGGAACTTCAATATCCACGGGCTTATTAGCTAAATGGCAATTGGCACATACAATACGGCCAGTCGCTTCTCGTGGATTTTCATAACCCTGCTGTGCAAAAATGGGATATGCACTTGAAATGGCTGGCCGAGTTATGATATATATCATGAGCGATACGGAAATGGATCGAGTAATTTGTTCCTTTATCCAAGAAAAAGTCTTTCTAGTTTGCATGGTCCAACCATTGAGCCCAAAAATGTCTACAATAAATTTGGTAGGTCGCTAACCTAGTTCCCTATCCGCGATTCTGCTATTTACTGGAATAATTTTACTGGAATAAATAATATTAATATATATAATAAATCTTTGGGATGGGTAGAAATAGAAAGAGTAAGTATGATTTTCCATGCTTTGCTTATATACAACTACAAAGTAAGAAACGTTAGAATTGAATTGGATTAATATTAGTAGATCCTTTTTTAATCATTCATTGAATGATAAATCACTACAAGTGACGGAGAAACACGATTTAAATAACGAAAAATCCAAAATTTAAATAGAGTATCTAGAATGACTGGAAAAGTAGAAACAAGACCAGATATAATTTGATCATTATGAGCAAATCCAAAATCTTTGTAGACAAAGCCAATCATTAGTTCCCAACCATGGGGCGAATGGAATCCGATACATAAATCTGTTAATAAAAGAATCGAAAAAGCTTTTATTGTGTCACTTAAGTTATATAGAAATTCCTGAGCCCAAGAGTTAAGAATAACAAGTTCTTCATTACCCAAAATAGAATAACCACTTAGAATAACGAAACAGATTATATTTGTCGAGAAGTGCAAAATCGTATGGATACGATCCTCGTTGTGTATCTTGATTAATTGGAGCGTTTCTTTGTGGATTCCTATACGAAGGTTTTGTAGATGTGTCTCCGAGTATTCCTTGATCATTTCCTCCAAGAGAAGGATTTCCTCCAATTCTATGAATTTTTCTATAATATTCTTTTCTTGAATATCATTCAAAAAGATTTCAGATTGCCTAGTATTACACCAATAAGTAACCCAAGATTCCAGACTTTTATTAAATGAGAGAGAAATCCACCAGGGCAAAAATACTATAGATGCAAGATATAAAAGAGGGGTGAATGCTTTCTTTTTTGCCATTTTTCATTTCGTCTATGAATTTTTAATGAACCGACCTCATTAGTTGACTCTACGCGATCCAATATTTCTCTCGTGCATGAGTTAGTTCTATTACAAAGTATCGAACCTATGAATCTATTCACTGTTTTTTATTTGTGATTTCGGAGTTAGTCTTTGAATGTAGAAAGAACACAGAAATAGATTAAGAATCCACTTCGAATTCAAATAATTAACAAAAAAATATTATATTGTTTCCAGATAATGAATATTATTTTCTATCATTATATCAAAATATAAGATATATCGGAATCTAAACTGTCAATTCCAACAAATATTTGATTCAAAAAAATTTCTGTATTTCCAAATGCTTTGATATAAAATAGTAAAAAATAAAATAGAAAAGATGAATCCACTTTTTTGATTTGTTACTTATTTTGTTTTTGTTATTGAATTAAGTTGTGTAGATTTCCATACACATAAAAGACCACAAAAAGAGTTTTGTTTTATGGTTGTTACGTTACGTATACGTCTTCTTTGACTAGAATGAGCGTTATGAAGAAACTTCAGTTAAGTTATGGTATAGAAAAGGGGGATTCTTTAGTTTTTCCTTCCTGCTGAGAAAGCATTCATTCTCTCAGCTCATTTCTCAAAATACTTCAATCGGTACACGCAAGAAATAGGCCAATTCGGCAGCCTTTTGCTCGATTTCCCGTGGAGTAACATTCTCATCAGTACGAGTCAAGGGAATGGCCCCCTGGCCTCTGATGTCCATATAAAGGACACGGCGAGTATAAATACCCTCTTTAACTTCTATTCTGACGGACTGAATATCCTTTATAAGGAATCGGAGGAAGATGCGACGATTTTTTCCAGGGAATCCCCAACGAAAAATACACACCATTCCTTCTTTTCTATCAAATCGATCATAACCACCCCCTACATTCCACGAAATTGTGCACCACAAATAGGAGCTAATAAAGAGACCCGCGATCCCATAGAAAGACATCACAATCCCTTGTGGAAAAAAAAAGATTTGCTGAGACGGAAATAAAGATATCAAGTTTCTCCCAAGATAACTGGAAGTTCCAACCAATAAGAATCCTAATGAACCTAAAAAAAGGACAATGGCCCAGCAGAAATTACTTGTTTTTCGCGACCCCGTTATAGGTTGTATCCATATATGTTCTGATCGACAACTCATACTTGATCTGGTTTCGTTTTATTGGAATTGAGAGAATACCCTAGACTTTACTCTTTTTGTTTCCGAAGTAACTCTCATCAACTAGTACTAGTTTGATGTGAACCTTTAAGAGTAATTTATCAAATTAGTTAGATCTAAAATAAAAACATACCCTTCGTATGATCCCATCGATATACATATAGATACACCGACTTTACAGTTCAGCCATCCGGTGATCCTGATATTTTTTCAAATAGATAGAATTTATTTACCCCCATATCATCTTTCTACAGGCCTAAGAGCCCCTCCTTTATGTTCGACGGAAGCGCCGCATGTTATACCTTCTTCCACTAAACGGATATCTGCGTTATGATACAAGTCTTAGTTTTGAAAAAAAAATGGATGAGAGTTGGGCCCATCAGATCTAAACAGTCTTATTTTTTTGAACATGAAGAAATAAAGAAGCCATTGCCATTGCCGGAAAAACTAAGCCTACTAAAGGCACCAAAACAGAGGGAAAGTCGAAAGTTGTCATATAAAGGATACCTCAATTTACTATTTGTACCTGTTGTACCTGTTATTATTATTTATAAAGATATCTTATCTTATAATAATTAGAATTAAGAATTCACTCTTTTTTCTTGTTGATAGATTGATAGAGGCCTCTTAACTGAATTAGTAATCAAGAATATAGATAAAAAAGAGTTATCCGCAACTTTTGATTCTTTTTACAATTTAGATCTTATGTCAACAAAGAAACCCCATTCATATTCATTTTACTTGGATTCTGATAAACTAACTACTTGTTTGCTACAAATAAAAAAGGAACTTAATGCTCTATTGAATTTTGATTCAAAGGAAAGAAAGCGTGGAGCTGAAATAACTCACTCAGAACGCTTTTTAAAGGATTACGTGGTACGATTAGATCGAATAAGCCCTTCTGGAATAAATATTCAGCCGCCTGTGAACCTTCAGGTACTGTTTTATTCAATGTTTGTTCAATTACTCTTTTACCCGCAAATGCAATATAGGCATTGGGTTCGGCAATAATGATATCTCCCAACATACCAAAACTAGCAGTCACCCCCCCTGTAGTAGGAGATGTAAGAATTGGTACATAGAATAACTTTTTATTTGATTGATAATCATATAAAGCAGAAGATATTTTAGCCATTTGCATTAAACTCAAACTTCCCTCTTGCATACGCGCCCCCCCGGAAGCACATACTATAATAAGAGGGAGAAATTTGTTAGTAGCGTACTCAATCAAACGGGTTATTTTCTCCCCAACCACGGATCCCATACTACCCCCCATAAACTGAAAATCCATAACCCCAAGTGCTATGGGAATACCGTTTAATTGGCCTATGCCTGTTTGAACGGCTTCGGTTAATCCTGTCTTTCGTTGATAAGAATCAATACGATCTTTATAAGGCTCCTCTTCCGAATGAAATTCAATGGGATCCAAAGAAACCATGTCTTCATCCATAGCATCCCAAGTATCCGGATCGATCGAAAGTTCGATTCTATCTGAACTACTCATTTTCAAATGATATCCACATTGTTCACAAAGATTCATTTTTGATTTTAAAATTTTCTTATAATTTAATCCATAACAATTTTCACATTGAACCCACAAATGTCTGTATTTTTGAGTTACATCCAGATCATTGGAACTTTCTAGTATAGTGCTACCATTCGTGCTGGTACTTATATCGGACCCC